TATTAGATTATTTTCTATTTTATTAGATTATTAGAATAGAAATAGAAATTGGTATATATATATATATATATATATATTTTTTTATTATAATTATGATATCAGATCGCTAAAATTTAGAAATCCAATAATCTAAAAAATTTCGCGGGCGAATATTTACTCTTTCAATATTTATTTTATTTGTTTTGTAGAGCTAATCCACGATCCTTCAGAATAAATGGATTGTCTTTTGGTTCCTTTCGCTATCCTCCCAATAAATCATTAAGATTTGTTTTCAATAAAATCTTATGTATTTACAGGTTCCGTCGTTCCCATCGCTTCTCCATTAATGGTTAGGTCTTAATTTTACAATGGAGCCTCTAATTTGATTTGTTCTTGAGTCAATCTTCTCAGTCTTTATTGGCTCGAGGCTCTTGATTTTTTGTTTTATGAATGAATTAGTTTCATTATAGATCAATTGGTATTGATGCTTTAGTACATTAGCCTTTATCTGATGATTCATAGACCTTACATATCGGAATCATAGATCATTGATATTTTTTTCTCTCTTTCTTTCACCCTTCCATTTATCCGCATAATTTTGATTTTGATTTACAACTCCTAATCAAATCAGATTGGTTTTTCTTTTGTTTTTTGTTTTGTTTGTGCAAAAAGGATTTAAATTGCTCCAATAATAAATAAAAATATGAGCAATATATCATATCTTGAATGTTTCCTTGGATCTAGATAATGCAAAGCGATGAGTTGGTTATTAGTTGTATTTGGTTATTAGTTGTATATTTATACTTATTAGTTCATAGTATGAGTCAGTCCTTTTTTTTAATCCTGAACCTAAAAAACCAACGAGTCACACACTAAGCATAGCAATTATATCAAATTATCAATCGAATTTTTTATTTTATTCAACCCTATAGAAATATAATTCGAATTGATTCTTTTTTTTTTTAATAATAAAAAAAAAAAGAATCAAAGAGTTTGTCATTTTTGTTTTATCAATAGATAGAATGTAAAGACAAGTCAAGTAAGGGTTTATTATTTTTTGTCTAGAAATGTCCAAATTTTTATGCCTAATACCCCATAAATGGTTCTAACTGTATATGAACAATAATCAATTTTAGCCCGAATGGTTTGTAGAGGAACCCTACCCTCTCTAATCCACTCGACGCGTGCAATTTCTTTTCCGTCAAGACGCCCCGCAATTTGTACTTGAATTCCTTTTGTATCCGCCTGTTCAGTTAATTCAATAGCTTTTTTCATTGCTTTGCGAAATGAAACTCTATTCTTTAATTGTCCGGCTATAAATTCTGCAAGAATATTAGGGTGCCCATAAGGGTTTGAAATTCTTGTAATAGCAATATTGAGTTTTCGGTTCACACAATTTAGTTCTTTTTGTACATTTATCTGTAATTTCTCGATTCGTTTAGGTTTACTTTCTATTAATAATTTTGTGAATCCCATATATATTATTACTTGAATCACATCAATTCTTTTTTGAATCTCTATACATGCAATTCCCTCAACACCAGAAGATATTTTTGTATTGTTTTTTACATAATTCTTGATACAGTTTCTTATTTTTTGATCTTCTTGTAGACCCTCAGAGTAATTTTTTGGTTGAGCAAACCAAAGAGAATAATGACTTTGGGTTGTACCAAGTCGGAAACCTAGTGGATTTATTTTTTGTCCCATAATCCCCCACTACTTACTATACATATCATGAAATGTCGCATCTGTGGATTTCGTTTTTTTTATCCACCCCCGGTTTTTTAAGCATATGTTATATTCTTCATATTCTTCATATTCTTCATATAAAGATATATTTTTTAATACAATAGTTATATGACAGGTCGATCTTTTTATCAGATAACCCCGCCCTCGAGCCTGAGGTTTTAATTTTTTCACAGTAGCACCTTCGTTGACTTCGGCTTTACTAATGATTAAATTGGCTTCGTTGAAACCCATATTGTGGCGAGCGTTTGCTGCTGCAGAATAAATTAATTTTAAAATGGGATAACATGCTCGATAAGGCATAAGCTCGAGTATCATAAGTGTTTCTTCATAAGAACGTCCACGAATCTGATCAATTATTCTTCGTGCTTTGTGAGTGGACATACATATATGTTGGCCTAAAGCATATACTTCCGTATATGGATCTCTCTTTTTCTTTCTTTTATTTATCATAAGATTTATTAACCTCTTTTTTTTTTAATGTCATAAATAAAGTAATAATTTTAATGAACGAGAAAAGTCAGAAAAAAAATTTAAATTGTAAAATGAAACTAATAAATATACATATCTTTAATTCTAAATTACTATTACTCTAAATCTAAATTACAAAATACTATTCACTATTCAAATATCTATATTTTCCTTTTCAATTTAAATGAAACTTTTAAAATGAAAGAAAATTTTCAATTAAATTGAAATTTTCTTTTTTTATTTATTTTTTTATTTATATTTAATATTAATTTTATTAATTTTATTTAATATTAATTTCAATCTT